CACATTTGATTTTGAATTCCAATGTGGCAGATGGAAAATATCTGCAAGGCTGAATTAATAGTTCAAGTCGCACACTCCCATAATCCAATTTCTCTTCGGAGAATTCACTTCAACTATTCTCAAAAAATCAAATTTGATTGATGGAGTTGAAGGAAAATATCCAAATACATGTCTTATTTTTTTTTTAATAAGACATATTTCTAGCAATAAAAGATTATTGTTCCTTACCGAAGTTAGATCAATAAATTGATGAAAAATATCTAAAACCTATATCTATATTCTCTATAAAGGACCAGAAATACCCTGCTTACGTATCATTAGGAAGTGCATTAACATAAATACGGCGGTAAGAAGAGGTAATACAAAAGTGTGTAAACTATAAAAACGAGTCAAAGTGGATTGTCCCACACTAGCACTTCCACGTAATAACTCTACCAAAGGCGAGCCTATTACAGGAATAGCGTCTGGTACGCCTGTTACAATTTTTACTGCCCAATAACCAACTTGATCCCAAGGTAAAGAATAACCAGTTACACCAAAGGATGCAGTCAATACACCCAGAACTACACCTGTAACCCAAGTCAATTCTCGAGGTTTTTTAAAACCACCAGTAAGATACACACGAAATACGTGTAGGATCATCATTAGGACCATCATACTTGCCGACCATCGGTGAACTGATCGGATTAACCAACCAAAGTTAGCTTCCGTCATTATATATTGAACAGAAGCAAAAGCCTCAGTAACCGTTGGACGATAGTAAAAAGTCATAGCAAATCCTGTAGCTACTTGTACTAAAAAACAAGTAAGCGTAATTCCTCCTAGACAATAAAAGATGTTGACATGAGGAGGAACATATTTACTAGTTATATCATCTGCAATCGCCTGAATCTCGAGACGTTCTTCGAACCAATCATAAACTTTATTGAGATAGGTAAACCAAAAAAAAGGACTCCCCCTCTGAGAACTGTAGATGAGAATTTCATCTCGTACAGCTCAAACAGAAACACCCAAATACCGGTTACAACGGATATGTAAAAAATTTAAAACTTCTTAATACTGCAAAGAAATTTTATATGAAAATACGAAAGAATAAAAATCCGAGAACTCTTATTTGAGGTTATAATGTCAAAATATCAAGTTGGCTCATTCGTTTTTAGTTTAGTATTTGCAGGCCTCCTGAAGATTCTATATTACCTATTTTTTTATTTGTTTTTATGTATAATACGTATTTATTTAATTTACTGTTTTTTTTTTATTTTTATAGGAATTCTCTTGTTAAAACCCTATCAGTTGATTGAAACTTCAGATTCATACTAGAACCACGATGATTCAATAAAAACTTCAAAATCAGTCCAAGGATTCTATGAGTAAAAACCATTGGATCAATATTTATTCAATGAATAGATAGAATGACTAATCAAATCCTAAAGAAAGATTTGTTCTTTTCATCCAAATAAGCATAAATATAAATAAGAGAGGAGTTTTAAAGAAGAAAAACCTTTTGATTGAGATATCTTTTCTATCTTTAACTCTTTCAAAAGTTTTTGGAGTCCGGCCGCGAGATCTGAATATTACATATGAATCATAGTTCTAATACCTTGTGTTTTCTTTCATATATTCCGTGTTCCAGATACTAGACTGAATATCCGACGGGATGAAATCATCTTGGTCAAGATGACAGATTGATTCTCTATACTCTAAAATAGGATTGATTCTAACAAGTCACACACTCATATTCCGGAAATACAGAAACAAAGAAATTACACGGTCGAACTACCAAAATCAAAGATGAATCTAATAATTAAATAATAATTAAAAAAGACAAATCTTAGACCTAAATCCTTCACTTTTTATTCAAAAAGTGAGGACTTTGTGGATCTTATGAATCTATTTCATTGAAACTCCATCTAGTAAAATGGAAGAATTATAAATCTCCAAAAGAATAGATAAGAATACCGCAAATAGAGCCATTGCAACACCCATAAAAGGAGTGGTTCCCCATCCAGGAGCTACTTTACCATATTCGGAATTCAATGGTTTCAAAAAATCCCCTACCACAGTTCGTCTTGGACCAGATGGAAAATTATTCTCAAAAATTTGTGTAGGCATAAATACTTTTTTTTTATTCACTAATATCTGTTGACTTTGTATACCATTCCGTTGTAAATAAACGATTTAATCATAGATCCATTATGGTCTTGAAATTATATATTATATAATAATGGAAACAGCAACCCTAGTCGCCATCTCTATATCTGGTTTACTTGTCAGTTTTACTGGGTATGCCTTATATACTGCTTTTGGGCAACCCTCTCAACAACTAAGAGATCCATTCGAGGAGCACGGGGACTAGTTGAAATAAGAAGCCCCCAATCTTGGGGCTTCTTATTTCAATTGAGATAAGAAAATCATTTCACCTTTTTAGTTGGAACTATAGGCGTTTCTCGAAAAAAGATAGCGAAAAAAATGATTCCTAAAGTCGAAACTAAGAGAAATGTATAAACCAATGCTTCCATACAATTCTATTGTGGTTTACAATTATAGCTTCCATATCTGTTTTGTTTAATTAGGAAATCCTCTGTCAGATTAAAGAGCAATAGTCAAAGAAAATACGGCAATTCAAATCAAGATTTCTTTATTACTTTATAAAAAAACACAATGTTGTATCAAACTACCTGTTTTTTTGTAGTTGGGTCTCCAAGTTTTTGGAATGCTCCAAATTCTACTTGAGCATCCAAATCTGGGTCAATACCAGCAAAAACATCTCTGAACAAGGTTCTAGCACCATGCCAAATGTGTCCGAAAAAGAAAAGTAGAGCAAATGAAGTATGTCCAAAAGTAAACCAACCCCTTGGGCTGCTACGAAAAACGCCATCAGATTTCAAAGTAGCACGATCCAATTCAAAAATTTCACCCAATTGAGCACGTCTAGCATATTTTTTCACAGCAGCAGGATCACTATAACTGATTCCGTTGAGTTCACCTCCATAGAACTCAACTGTTACACCTACTTGTTCGACACTATACTTAGATTCTGCCCTTCGAAAAGGAACATCAGCTCTAACAATTCCATCTCCGTCTACCAAAACAACTGGAAATGTTTCAAAAAAAGTAGGCATACGACGTACAAATAGTTCACGCCCTTCTTTATCTCTAAATATAGGGTGTCCTAACCAACCAACAGCTATTCCATCTCCATTATCCATTGAGCCTGCTCTAAATAATCCCCCTTTTGCCGGATTGTTTCCAATATAATCATAAAAGGCTAATTTTTCAGGAATTGTAGACCAAGCTTCTGATAAACTTTGATTTTCGGCTAATCCAGCGCTAACTCTTCGATATATTTCTTGTTGGAAATATCCCTGATCCCATTGGTAACGAGTAGGACCAAACAATTCAATCGGGGTAGTTGCTGACCCATACCACATAGTTCCAGCAACTACAAAAGCTGCAAAAAAGACAGCAGCAATACTACTGGAAAGTACGGTTTCAATGTTACCCATACGTAATCCTTTGTATAGACGTTGTGGCGGACGGACACTCAGATGAAATAGACCCGCCAATATGCCCAATGCCCCTGCTGCGATATGATGAGAGGCTATTCCTCCCGGAACAAAAGGATCAAAACCTTCGACACCCCAAGATGGATTTACAGGTTGTACCTTTCCGGTTAGTCCATAGGGATCGGACACCCATATTCCGGGACCAAATAATCCTGTTACATGAAATGCCCCAAAACCAAAGCAAGCCACCCCTGAAAGAAATAAATGAATTCCAAAAATCTTGGGCAAGTCCAAAGAAGGTTTTCCTGTACGTTCATCACAAAAGATTTCTAAATCCCAATACACCCAATGCCAGATAGCTGCTAAAAAGCACAAGCCAGAAAACACAATATGTGCTGCAGCTACACCTTCATAACTCCAAAGACCTGGATTTGTTACAGTCCCTCCTGTTATATTCCAGCCAGCCCATGAATTTGTTATTCCTAAACGAGTCATGAAAGGTATAACGAACATACCCTGCCTCCACATTGGATCAAGAACAGGGTCAGAGGGATCAAAAACTGCTAATTCATATAGAGCCATTGAACCGGCCCAACCAGCAACAAGACCTGTATGCATGATATGGACAGAAAGCAAACGGCCGGGATCATTCAATACGACGGTATGAACACGATACCAAGGCAAACCCATGAAAATACCCCTTTCTCGACGAAAATTAGACACTATGTAACTTTATTGCACTTAAAAAAAAAACTATGCTATGAACTTCCTTCCCTTTTTTTTTTGTTTTTGTGGATTCTCTAGAATTAAACGATGAATATTTGTTCTATTTTTAAAATAATTTTGTTCGTAGGAACAAATAGAAGCAGATCTATTTTATACCCGATCAGTATCAATATGCAATGGGGTGTTGAGATGAGTGAATGAATCCCTATTTTTTTTCATCACTCAAAGGATCCATTTGTAAAAATTGTTGATTTATTAATCTTCATTCATTCTCATTTGGTCTTTTTATTATTTTATGAACTTATCTACGTTACAAGATCTATATTATTATAAATATAAAGGCAGAAATCCTTAATAAAATCCATTATTACGCCTCCACATCAAAGTGAAATATAATATTTTATTCTGTAAATTAAATTAGTATGCCTGTTGGTGTTCCAAAAGTACCGTATCGACTTCCTGGAGAAGAAGATGCATCTTGGGTTGACTTATAGTGCGGCTTGTCATATCTAATGGGTTATATGGAATTGATCCCCATTCTCTTCCCCGATCAAGATATCCTCCGTTTCGCCCAAGAAAGATGAATTGAATACAAAAAATTTGGAGCGCGAAATGCAATTCAATTTCTTTTTTTGGAGATATCCAGATTCATATTTGAAATTAGAATAATTTATGGTTGACTTGGTTTGACCAAGAAAATGAAGTATCCAGGCTCCGTTTAGAAAACCCCTATGAAATTGGTAATATATTATCGCTTAAGATTATCTTTTAGATAATAATCTCATAATCTATTGAATCGAAATCTAAATACTCAAAAGATTATTTTATTTCTATCTCGATTTATATTTGAAAAAACGGATAGGTGGTATACAATATTTGTTTAATCCATACAAAAGTATGATGAATACATTGAATTCAATTTTTAGTAAGAAGGGATAAATTCAAAAAAAAAATATTAAAAAACGTAATATTGGAGATATTTGTCCTATATGTGCAAATAGACATCGGGCAGATCTTTACTCGGAGTAGATCATCAACCTAAAAAATTAGAGAAACCCATTTGAGAACAAGAAAATGATATCGAGATTTCGATTGGATCTCGATAAAATAATACATCAATGAAAAGTGGAGAAATTTAGTTCTTTTCTTTTTATTTTATATTCTTAAAGAAAAACAAAAGGGACTAAATTGAATCTTTCTTGAAAAAATAGAATAAAAACAAGGAAGACTATAATCTATACATTGATTCTTTTTTTTTCGCAAATTAGGTTGAACCGTATGCGCAAAAAGGTGCATGTACGGTTCATAAGGGATAAAATTGGATCCTAATCAACCGACTTTATCGAGAACGATTGCTGTTTTTAGGTCAAAGGGTTCAGAGCGAGATTTCAAATCATATTATGGGTCTTATGGTTTATCTAAGTATAGAGGATAGTTACAAAGATTTGTATTTATTTATCAACTCTCCGGGCGGATATATAATACATGGAGTAGGTATTTATGATATAATGCAAGTCGTTCAACCAGACGTACAAACAATATGTATGGGAGTAGCGGCTTCAATGGGATCTTTTATCCTCGTCGGAGGAGAAATTACCAAACGTCTGTCATTCCCTCACGGTAGGGTAATGATTCACCAACCTGCTAGTTCGTATCGTGATGTAGGATCAGGAGAATATATCCTGGAAGCGGGAGAATTACTCAGAATGCGCGAAATTGTCACAGGGGTTTATGTACAACGAACAGGTAAACCTTTATGGGTTGTATCGGAAGACATGGAACGAGATGTTTTTATGTCAGCAGACGAAGCCCGAGCTTATGGAATTATAGATCTTGTAGCGGTTGATAATTAAAAATATCAAGAATTTCACAAAAATACGCGGGATTTACAGTTTTTTTTTATCTTCTTGATTTTCAATTCTCAACGGGTTTGATAGTTTCCATTATCGTTATATCTAGAAAATAAAGTCATTCATAATAATCCGGTTAGGATGAATCTAAACCAGCCCATTATATCTATATGATTCAATATGCCAACTATTAAACAACTTATTAGAAATAAAAGACAGCCAATCAGAAATGTTACAAAATCCCCCGCGCTTGGGGGATGTCCTCAGCGTCGAGGAACATGTACTAGGGTGTATGTGCGATTCGTTTAGATCGCGGGCTGGAATAAAATAAAAATTTGTATAGTCTCGTTGATTAGTACTAGTGAATAGAATAAAATAGACGAGTCCTATTCTCTATTCTATTCATTCGATAGAAGGATTGATCATATCCTTTTATTGTGTATGTACAAAATTTATGGTTTTTGTTGGTGCAAACCCAATCAACTCAGTTTTCAATTGAAAATGAGCTAGAATTCCCCATTGGTAGTCAATGATTATACATTAAGCGGGGAAAATCTTAAAAAAAAAACGGACTAACAGGGTCAGCTATCAAGCTAATCTTCATATTGAAATACCGTTACTGTATAGGTAGATCTCGTTGTGAAAGCACTATTACTTAATAATTAATGGGTAGAGCCAAAGGGTGTGAACTGTACAAGTTCACAATAGTATTTGATTTATGAAATTAAGAATAATAAATTAATAAATAATAAATAAAAAGGCTCCGGTGTATAGAGAAAACCTCACCGTTTGAAAAGTAACCATAGAAACGACGTAACCCACGATTTTTTTTTTCATTTTGTATTCTTCTTTTTTTTTTTTTTGAGGTGAATTCCCTAGAATTCAAATAAAAAAAAATCGTGATCGGGAAGGTTATAGTAGCAAAAGCCATTGGGATTTTTATTTTATACATTGGAAGAACCCATTTGATTATTAATAGACTCATAAAGCGGAAACAAAAAAAAATAACTGAAAGAAAATAAATCAATTAGTTTTTCATCAAAGTTTCATTTATTCAATGACCAGAATTAAACGAGGATATATAGCTCATAGACGTCGAAAAAAGATGCGTTTATTTGTATCAAGTTTTCGAGGAGCTCATTCAAGACTTACTCGAACTATTTCTCAGCAGATAATAAGAGCTTTGGCTTCGGCTCATCAGGATAGAGATAGGAAAAAGAGAGATTTTCGTAGTTTGTGGATTACCCGTATAAATGCAGCAATTCGTGAAAATGGAGTATCCTATAGTTATAGTAAATTTATACATAATCTTTACAGCAAACAGTTGCTCCTGAATCGTAAAATACTTGCACAAATATCTATATTCAATAGGAATTATCTTGATAGGATTTCCAATGAAATCTTTCAATAAGAATATAATAAGAATATAAGGAACGAGATTGTAAAGAATCCATCGGAATGTTTGAATTTTACACGAAGTTCTTGGAGAATAAACTCCGGGAAGGTAGAGTAGAAATGAGTATGATCCAATCTGATGAAAAGTCGTTCAAAATCAATGAACACATTCAATAAACAAAACAATAGTTCTTTTTTTATTGAATTGAAAAATCAGACTATTTCTTTTTGGTTCGAAAACCTGTAGTTCTAGTAGTTGATTCCCTTCTTTTAAATTCTTTTTCATTATTAATAAAGGGTAACAAAGATAAAATACGAGCTTGTTTTATAGCAATAGTAATTAATCGTTGTTGTTTTAAAGTCAATCTATTTAGCCGTCTAGATAATATTTTTCCTTGTTCACTAATAAATCGATTAATTAAACTAATATTTCTATAATCAATTCGATCCCCCGGCTGGATCGGGGGCAACCGCCTACGAAAAGATCGTTTGGATTTCATAAAGAGTCGCTTGGATTTATCCATGGTTTTTTTTTTGTATTCCTTATACTGCACAAATCCTATTGATTTTGATCAAAAAATGATTAATGAGAAATATCAATGATTAATAAGTCGGATTTGGTTTGTTTTTTATTTCTATTAGTTTATATTTGTAGATATAAATTCAATCCAAAATAGAATATAATATATGTTTTATTTATATATTAGAATTATATATTATATTCTTATATATATTATATAGATATTCTATTGAATCTATTGAATATATATGATATGAATATATTTCATATTTTTTTTTTATTTAAATTGATTTTATTTTCATAAGATATCATATATTATAATCTATATCATATATTAGAATCTAATAGTAAGAATATCCAATATGATATTCTATTATTCTATTATAGGAATTATAGGAATATGTCATTTTGAGTATTCCTTAAAAATATAATGCACAGATGTTGGATTCAATTTATTTCTTGATCTCCCCATGAATTGTATGTTTGGAACAATAGGAACAGAATTTTCTCAATTCCAATCGATTCGGCGTATTGTGTCGATTTTTTTGAGTAATATATCTGGAAATACCCGTTGATTTTTTATCAACATCTTTTCGAGCACATTCGATACATTCCAAAATCACCCTTACCCGGACATCTTTCCCTTTAGCCATAAACCTCCTTTTGGGCTTTGATTCACGCAACTTTCCTATTTTTTTTCTTCACTTCGAATAAAAAAAAATAGGAAAGGAACGAAAAATAGAAGTTGCTAACTTAAAATCTAATTTTGAAAGATTTTGTTGCAATCAATAGAATAATAAGAAATAATACAATGGTTTCAAACTAGATTGATTTTTTTTTTATTTTAATGCAGCAGTACAATATTGAATATTGATGTATTATATGATACTGTTGCCCTATAGCCACATTTTCATTTCTGTTCTCACTTTATTATTATTATTTAATTTAAATTTATTAATTTAAAAATGAAATTGGAGTCTCAACCCAATTCAAAAATTACCAAAATTTTAATCCAATTTTATTATTTCTCTTTTCAATTTAAAATTGATTTGAATGAAAAATATCGAAAGGGGTGAGCTGCAGATATTGGATTTTATCTCTAATTTGATCCACCCCTTCCCATGTCAATAACTAGAATTAAAAAAAAGGGAATGTCAACGCATCCGGGAAAAAACGATTGATCTCTATCAACAGACCTGCTAAAGAACCGAACCATAGAGTACTTAATACCGGTGCCACAGAGAGATATGTTTTTAAATCTCGCATTTAAAATCCTCCTTATTTATTGTTTAGTTTAATACATATAGGATTAGCTATACGTGGAGTTAAAGATAGCTTGTATTTTTACGAATAATTTCTATTTCAGATTGAAATATAGAATAATTTGGTAGAGAATATTTTACTTATTTCTTAAAACTAAAAAAGAGACACCCCTTTTTGTTGCCCAACATTTTTTCAAAAGATGAATCTTTTCATGGTGGGTTTTCGATGTATTTTGATATGGATAAGTATAAGTACTCTTTTCTTAATATTATATGTTGATATATCATATGATAACAAACAGAAAAAATGGCAAGTGGAAAAATAAGAATATAGAAAACAACACAGAGATTCTCTACAATGACACTGTAGACCTATTGAATTTGAAAGGGATGTAGCGCAGCTTGGTAGCGCGTTTGTTTTGGGTACAAAATGTCACGGGTTCAAATCCTGTCATCCCTACTTATTACTTCTCTACAGACCTTAGAAGTAACAAGGGATCTATTGAGATCGATTCCAATCCAATTGAACATAAATCATCTTTCATGATCGTTATGATAGTATATATGCTAGTATATATGCATAGAAGGATAAGTGTGTTGGAATTCAAAAAGAATCTTTTTCTTTATGGTCTTAATTTCTTTTGAAAAGAAAGCGCTCTTAGTTCAGTTCGGTAGAACGTGGGTCTCCAAAACCCGATGTCGTAGGTTCAAATCCTACAGAGCGTGATTGCGTTGAACAAA